TTTTTTTATATTAGTATTAAAAATAACGGGGTATTAAATAAATATTGTAATATGCCGTTCCTTTTAACTATATAAATAATTTATATTAATATAAACATTTATTATAAAATATATTTATATAAAATGGGTGTTTTATTTATAAACCAAATAGTCTTATAATTAAAGGAAAAAAATATTTATATATATATAAATTATTTATATAAAATATATTAAAATTATAATAATTTTAATATATAAATATATATATATATATTAAATATTTATATAATTATTAATACTTTAATTAATTATTAAATCATATAAATAATAATTATTATTTTTATATAAATAAATAATATAATTAATATAATTTATATAATTTATAAATAATTAATTATTTTTATAGATTAATTAATAAAAAAAAAAAAAAAATAGGGGTATTTTTAGGGGGAGAAATATACTAAAATTATTTATTTAAATTAAATAATTAATATAATTAAATTTTATAATAATTTAATTATTATTATTATATAATTATTATAAAACTATTTAAATTTATTATTACAAAATTTAAGTTATTAATATTATTTTATTCTAGTTAAATATTTTATTTATATTTTATTTTACATGTAAATTTTTGTGTGAATTATTATTAATTTTAAAAATAAATAATTATAAATTATTCGCAGTAATTAATATTAATTATAAAAGAAATTTTGAATTAGTAATAATATCTAGTATTGGTAAAATTTGTGCCAGCTACTGCGGTTATACAAATGATGCAAATAAAAATTTTTAGTATTAGTTAAATTATATTTATTTAATATTTTTATAAATTTATTAGGTGAAATTTTTAAATTTATTTATTATTAATTATTGATTAATTTAAGCTATAAAAATTTTATAATAAACTAGGATTAGATACCCTATTATTAAAATTAAATAATTAAAATGCTAAAGTAGTATTAGTTATATTCTTAAAATTTAAAGAATTTGGCGGTGTTTTAGTCTATTTAGAGGAATCTGTTCTGTTATTGATAATCCACGTTGGACCTAACTTAATTTTGTTTTCAATTTGTATATCGCCGTCATCAGAATATATTATAAGATTAATAATTTTCTAAATATTTTATTAAATAAAATGTCAGGTCAAGGTGCAGTTTATGATTAAGTAGAAATGGATTACAATAAAATTATTTAAACGAATTATTTTTTGAAATAAAAATATGAAGGTGGATTTAATAGTAATATAAAATAGATTATTTATATGATTAAAGCTCTAAAACATGCACACATCGCCCGTCGCTCTCATTTTTAAAATGAGATAAGTCGTAACATAGTAGATGTACTGGAAAGTGTATCTAGAATGACAATTTAAAGCTTAATTAGTAAAGCATTTCATTTACATTGAAAAGAAATTTGTGCAATTCAATTTAAATTGATAATATTTATTTATTAATTTATTTTTTTTTTATTGATTATTAATAAAAATAATTTTAATATTTTTAGTTTTAGTAATGTATAATGAAATAATAATTTTAATTATAGTGTATTAGTATTGTAAAAGAATATTGAAATAATTTGAAAAATTTTTATTTTTAAAGAAAATTTTATTTATTGTACCTTGTGTATCAGGGTTTATTAAATAATTAGTTATTATATTAATTTTTCTCGAATTTTAAAGATTTAATTGTATATAAAAGTTATTGTAGAATAACTATTTTAAATATATAATTAGAAATGAAATGTTAATCGTTTTAAAATATATCTAGTTTTTTAAGAAATAAATTTAATTTAGTTTATTTATTTTATTAATTTAATTTTTAAATTTAATAAATAAATAAAATAATATTTTAAGGGATAAGCTTTAAAATAAATTTTTATATTTATAATAATTAAAAAATAAATATAAGCTTAAAAATAGCTATTATTAATAAATTTGTTATAATTTATTTTTTATTTAAAATTATTTATTTTTAAATTAAATTTTTTATTAAAATATAATTTTTAATTAGTTAAAGTTATAAATTATGATAAAATTAGTATATAAATTTATATAATGTAATTAATTTGATAGGTTTAAATGAAGAATTCGGCAAATTAAATATGTTCACCTGTTTAACAAAAACATGTCTTTTTGATTTATATATAAAGTCTAGCCTGCCCACTGAATTTTAAAGGGCCGCGGTATTTTGACCGTGCGAAGGTAGCATAATCAATAGTCTTTTAATTGAAGGCTGGTATGAATGGTTGAATGAGATATATACTGTTTTTTTTAAATTTTTATAGAACTTTATTTTTTAATTAAAAAGTTAAAATATAATTAAAGGACGAGAAGACCCTATAGATCTTTATTTTTATAAATTATAAATTATAAAGAATAATAAAATTTATATTTTTGATAAAATTTTACTGGGGTGGTATTAAAATTTAATAAACTTTTATTTATTATTTACATTGATTTATGAGTTTTAGATCCTATATTATGGATTAAAAAATTAAGTTACCTTAGGGATAACAGCGTAATTTTTTTAGAGAGTTCATATCGATAAAAAAGATTGCGACCTCGATGTTGGATTAAGAGTTATTTTTAGGTGTAGAAGTTTAAAGTTTAGGTCTGTTCGACCTTTGAATTCTTACATGATCTGAGTTCAAACCGGCGTAAGCCAGGTTGGTTTCTATCCTTAATTAATTATTATATTGTAGTACGAAAGGACCTAATATAAAAAATATAATTTTAATTTATTTGAAAATTAATAATTTTGTTTACTATTTTGGCAGATTAGTGCAATAAATTTAGAATTTATAAATATAATTTTTAATTATAAATAGTATTGTTTATATATGATTTAATTTTACCTTTAATTGGAAGATTATTGTTAGTGATTTGTGTAATAGTAGGAGTTGCTTTTTTAACTTTATTGGAACGTAAAGTATTAGGTTATATTCAAATTCGTAAAGGTCCTAATAAAGTAGGGTTTAACGGGTTATTACAGCCTTTTAGTGATGCTGTAAAATTATTTACTAAAGAACAAACATATCCTTTAGTATCTAATTATATTTCTTATTATTTTTCTCCTGTATTTTCTTTATTTTTATCTTTATTAATTTGAATATGTATCCCTTATTTAATTAAATTGTATTCATTTAATTTAGGTGTTTTGTTTTTTTTATGTTGTACTAGTTTAGGGGTTTATACTGTTATAATTGCTGGATGATCTTCAAATTCTAATTATGCTTTATTGGGAGGATTACGAGCAGTAGCTCAAACAATTTCTTATGAAGTTAGTTTAGCTTTAATTTTATTAAGATTTATTTTTTTGATTGGTAATTATAATTTTATAAATTTTTATAATTATCAATCATATATTTGATTTATTTTTTTTTGTTTTCCTTTAGGTTTAGTTTGGTTAGCATCTTGTTTAGCTGAAACAAATCGAACTCCTTTTGATTTTGCTGAAGGAGAATCAGAATTAGTTTCTGGATTTAATGTTGAATATAGAAGAGGGGGGTTTGCATTAATTTTTTTAGCTGAATATTCAAGAATTTTGTTTATAAGTATATTATTTGTAGTTATTTTTTTAGGGGGGGATATTTATAGATTATTGTTTTTTTTTAAATTAACTTTTATTTCTTTTATTTTTATTTGAGTACGAGGGACTTTACCTCGATTTCGATATGATAAATTAATATATTTAGCATGAAAAAGTTTTTTGCCTCTTTCTTTAAATTATTTATTTTTTTTTGTAGGGTTTAAAATTTTGTTAATTTCTCTATTATTTTAATGAATAATTTTTAGTATAAATTAATAGAAGGATTTACTTCTTTCTTATGTTTTCAAGACATATGCTATAAAAGCTTATTAATTAATTTAATAACTTATCTCAATACTTAGCAACTAATGGATTAATAATAAAGTACGAAAAATATAATACTGTAAGAATTTGTCCTGTTAAAATATAAGGGTCTTCTACAGGTCGGGCTCCAATTCAAGTTAATAAAGATGCAACAATTACTATGTTTCAATATAAAATTTGATTTAAAGGATAAAATTGTAACCCTCGGAACTTACTTGAATGAGTAAAAGGTAAAATTAATAAAATTGCAATAGATAAAACTAAAGCAATTACTCCCCCTAATTTGTTAGGAATTGATCGCAAAATTGCATAAGCAAATAAAAAATATCATTCAGGTTGAATATGGACTGGAGTAACTAAAGGATTAGCAGGAATAAAATTTTCTGGGTCTATTAATAAATAATTAAATTTTCAAATAAAAGCTACTAAAATTCATAAAAATACAATAAATCCAAAAATATCCTTATAAATAAAATAAGGATGAAAAGGAATTTTATCTACATTTCTATTTAATCCTAGAGGGTTATTTGATCCAGTTTGGTGTAAAAATAATAAATGAATTATTATTAATGCTAAAATAATAAAAGGGAAAATAAAATGAAAAGTAAAGAATCGAGTTAGTGTTGCATTATCAACAGCAAATCCTCCTCAAATTCATTGTACTAAATCTATACCTAAATAAGGGACAGCTGATAATAAATTAGTAATTACTGTAGCCCCTCAAAATGATATTTGTCCTCAAGGAAGAACATATCCAAGGAATCCTGTTGCTATTGTTAAAAATAAAATAATTACTCCTGTATTTCAAGTTATGTGGTATAAATATGATTCATAATATACTCCTCGTCCAACATGAATAAATAAACAAGCAAAAAAAAAAGAAGCTCCATTTGCATGACAAATTCGTAAGAATCATCCATTATTTACGTCTCGACAAATATGATTAACTCTATTAAATGCTGTTTCAATATCAGCTGCATAATGTATAGCTAAAAATAATCCTGTTAAAATTTGAAGTATTAAACATAGTCCTAATAATGATCCAAAATTTCATCATGCTGAAATATTAGATGGGGCTGGTAAGTCTACTAATGCGTTATTCGCAATACTGATTAAAGGGTGATTTTTTCGAATTGGTTTAAACATTAATTTATTGGTCGTAATGGTCCATAAAATTTTTTAGTAATTTTTACTGTTACTAATAAAGTTAAAAATAGATAATTAATTAAAAGTAATGTAATTAAATTAGTTGGAAAATTGTATATTTTATTTAATGATAAAATATTTTCGTTAATTAAATTATTTATATTAGATAATTTTTCTATTTCTATATTTGTAATAAATTGTTCAATTAATGATTTATCAATAATAAAAAATAAAATGGTAAAAATAGAAAAAATAATTAATCTAATTATAGTTAATCTAAATGATATAGAAAACATTTCATTTGAAGATAATGATGTAACATAAATAAATAAAATTAATATTCCCCCTAAAAAAATTAAAAATAAAACATATGAAAATCAAAATGTTTTTACATAAATTCTGGTAATTAAACAAGTTAAAAAAGTTTGAATTAATAATATTAATCCTATTGATAAAGGGTGTTTTATTTGTATAAAAATAAATCTTATAATTAAACATAGTGTTATAATAATTAATTTTGTAATATCAAGAAATAGTTTATTTAAAATATTAACTTTGGGAGTTAATGAAAAAGAAGTTTCTTTTTTCTTGAAGTTTAAAAAGAATTATATCTTAATTTTAGTTTACAAGACTAATGTTTTGTTGTTAAACTATTTAAACTAATTAAATTAATGGCAAATATATACTTATTATTTATTTTATCAATAATTATATTTATTTTTGGTTGTTTAGTATTTGTTTCTAATCGTAAGCATTTATTATCTACTTTATTAAGATTAGAATTTATAGTATTAAGATTGTTTATTTTTTTATTTTTTTATTTAAATTTTATAAATTATGAGCTTTATTTTAGAATATTTTTTTTAACTTTTTGTGTATGTGAAGGAGTATTAGGTCTTTCTATTTTAGTTTCAATAATTCGAACTCATGGTAATGATTATTTTCAAAGATTTTCAATTTTACAATGTTAAAGTTTGTTTTTATGTTAATTTTTATATTACCTCTTTCTTTTTTAAAAAGTAATTATTGAACGGTTCAGAATTTATTGTTTTTTTTTACTTTTTTATTTATAATTAATTTTAGATCTTTAAATTATTTTAATTATATTTCTTATTATTTTGGGTTAGATATAATTTCGTTTGGTTTAATTTTATTAAGTTTTTGAATTTGTGGGTTAATATTAATAGCAAGAGAAAAAGTATATTTGTATAATAATTATAAAAATTTATTTATTTTTATAATTTTATTTTTATTAATAATATTAGTATTAACTTTTAGTTCAATGAGAATGTTTATATTTTATCTGTTTTTTGAAGCAAGTTTAATTCCAACTTTATTTTTAATTTTAGGTTGAGGGTATCAACCTGAGCGTTTACAGGCAGGAGTATATTTATTATTTTATACTTTATTAGCTTCTCTACCCTTGTTAATTGGGATTTTTTATATTTTAGATATTAATAATACTTTATCTTTTAATTTATTGTTAAATTTTAGTTTTATAGATTTAAATTTATTGTATTTGTCATTAATTTTTGCTTTTTTAGTAAAAATGCCTATATTTTTAGTTCATTTATGGTTGCCAAAGGCTCATGTAGAAGCCCCAGTTTCAGGGTCTATAATTTTAGCTGGTATTTTGTTAAAATTAGGAGGGTATGGTTTGTTGCGAATATTTTCTTTATTACAAATAGCGGGGGTAAAATATAATTATTGATGAATTAGAATTAGTTTAGTAGGAGGAGTTTTAATTAGATTAATTTGTTTACGTCAAACAGATTTAAAGGCTTTAATTGCTTACTCTTCTGTTGCTCATATAGGAATTGTGTTAAGTGGTTTATTAACTTTAACTTATTGAGGATTAACAGGGTCTTATGCTTTAATAATTGCTCATGGTCTTTGTTCTTCAGGTCTTTTTTGTTTGGCCAATATTTCATATGAGCGTATGGGGAGACGAAGTTTGTTAATTAATAAGGGGCTTTTAAATTTTATACCAACATTAAGATTATGGTGATTTTTATTATGTTCTGGGAATATGGCAGCTCCCCCCACATTAAATTTATTGGGAGAAATTTCTTTATTAAATAGAATTGTTGGTTGATCATGAATTACTATAATTATATTAACCTTTTTATCATTTTTTAGAGCAGCCTATTCGTTGTATTTATTTGCTTATAGTCAACATGGAAAGGTTTATTCTGGAGTTCATTTTTTTTCAGTAGGGACAGTTCGAGAATTTTCTTTATTAATATTACATTGAATTCCTTTAAATATTTTAATTTTAAAAAGAAGTTTTTGTATATTATGAATTTATTTAAATAGTTTAAAAAAAATATTGATTTGTGGTGTCAATGATATGATTAATTCATTTTAGATCGTGAATAGTTTAGTAAATTATTGTAAAACAAGTTTTTATTTTTTAATTTTTATTAGTATTAGCTTATTTTTAATAAGAATAAAGTTTATTTTAATAGATTTAGTTTATTTTATTGAATGGGAGGTTTTGTCTTTACAATCAATATCAATTGTTATAACTTTTTTATTTGATTGAATGAGTTTAATGTTTATATCTTTTGTTTTATTAATTTCTTCTTTAGTAATTTTTTATAGTAATCAATATATAGAAGAAGATTATAATATTAATCGATTTATTTTATTAGTATTAATATTTGTTATATCTATAATACTTTTAATTATTAGTCCTAATTTAATTAGAATTTTATTAGGATGAGACGGATTAGGGTTAGTATCTTATTGTTTAGTTATTTATTTTCAAAATGTTAAGTCTTATAATGCTGGAATATTAACTGCTTTATCTAATCGGGTTGGAGATGTTGCATTATTATTAGCTATTGCTTGAATATTAAATTATGGAAGTTGAAATTATGTGTTTTATTTAGATATATTATCAACTAAATTTGAAATAATAATTATTGGAGCATTAGTGATATTAGCTGCTATAACAAAAAGTGCTCAAATTCCTTTTTCTTCTTGATTACCTGCGGCTATAGCAGCCCCTACCCCAGTCTCTGCTTTAGTACATTCTTCAACTTTAGTAACTGCGGGGGTTTATTTATTAATTCGATTTAATGTATTATTAACTGATTTGTGAATAGGTCAATTTTTATTATTAGTTTCTGGTCTGACAATATTTATAGCAGGATTAGGGGCAAATTTTGAATTTGATTTAAAAAAAATTATTGCTTTATCTACTTTAAGTCAATTAGGGCTAATAATAAGAATTTTGTCAATAGGATTTTATAAATTAGCATTTTTTCATTTATTAACTCATGCTTTATTTAAGGCTTTATTATTTATATGTGCAGGGTCAATTATTCATAATATAAAAAATTCACAAGATATTCGAATAATAGGAAGATTAAATATAAGAATGCCTTTAACTTGTAGTTGTTTTAATATTGCTAATTTAGCTTTATGTGGAATACCTTTCTTAGCTGGATTTTATTCTAAGGATTTAATTTTAGAAATAGTAATATTATCCTATGTGAATAGTTTTTCTTTTTTTCTTTTTTTTTTTAGTACAGGATTAACAGTATGTTATTCGTTTCGTTTGGTTTATTATTCGATAACTGGAGAATTTAATAGAAGTTCTTTACATCCTTTAAATGATAAAAGTATAACAATATTATTTAGAATTTTTTTTTTAATGATTATGGCAATTATTGGGGGGAGTATATTAAGATGATTAATATTTTTAAATCCTTCAATAATTTGTTTACCTTTTAACATAAAAATTTTAACTTTAATTGTATGTTTATTGGGAGGAAGAATTGGATATTTATTAACTAATGTTAAATTATTTTTTATTAATAAGGGTCTATATTATTATAATTTAGTTTATTTTGCTGGATCAATATGATTTATACCTGTTCTTTCAACAATTGGGATTATTAATTATCCATTAAAATTAGGATTATATTCATTTAAAAGTTTTGATCAAGGATGAAGAGAGTTTTTTGGAGGTCAAATATTATATAATCAATTAAAAAATTATTCTTTATATTTACAAGAGTTTCAAAATAATAGTTTAAAAATTTATTTGTTAAGATATATATTATGATTTATTATTTTATTAATGATAATTAGTTTTATTAATTATTTAAATAGCTTAAATTTAGAGCATGACATTGAAGATGTTAGGGTGATTATTATAATCTTTAGATATTTATAAAAAATAAATTTTTATTTTTACATTGAAAATGTAATGTTTTTTTTAAACTATATAAATTTGAAATATGTTGATCAAGTAAAAGCTGCTAACTTTTAACTTTAATGGTTTAATTCCATTTATATTTCTTTAATTGGAATTTAAAATTCAATTTTATCATTAACAGTGATATACCTCTTTTTGGTTTCAATTAATAAGGTAAATTGAATAATTCAATACTTTTTAAATGCAAATTAAATGTTATAGTTAACTATTACCCTAAAATATGGGTGAATTTCACCTAAGATTAGGCCGAAACTAATTGCAATAAATCGCTTCATATTTATTCATTTCATTCTAAAGCTCCTTGATTTCATTCATGGTATAATCCCACAATTAAAATAAAAATAAAGAATAAACTAGTAATAGTTCAATTAATTAAATTTGATGATTTAATAATTATAATTATTGGTAATAATAAAGCAATTTCTACATCAAAAATTAAAAAAATGATTGCAATTAAAAAAAATCGTAAAGAAAAGGGTAGACGAGAAGAGTTTATTGGGTCAAATCCGCATTCAAATGGAGAACATTTTTCTCGGTCAGTAAGTGTTTTTTTTGATAAAAGCGTGGCAAGTATTATTACTACAATAGTAATAATTATAATAATTATAGTTATTGTTGATAATATTAATATTATTTATACTAAAATTGTTTAGTCCTTGTGATTGGAAGTCACATATACAAATATATACTTTATAAATATCTACCTCATCAGTAAATTGAAATATACAAAAATAATCATACTACATCTACAAAATGTCAGTATCATGCTGCTGCTTCAAATCCAAAGTGGTGATTTTTTGAAAAATGAAAATTAATGTGACGTAAAAAGCAAATTAATAAAAATGTTGTTCCAATTAAAACATGAAGACCATGGAATCCTGTTGCTATATAAAAAGTTGACCCATATACTGCGTCTGCAATTGTAAAAGGGGCTTCAATGTATTCATATGCTTGAAGAATTGAAAAATATACTCCTAAAACAATAGTAAAAAATAATCCTTGTGTTGTTTGAGAATGGTTTCTTTCTATTAAACTATGATGGGCTCATGTAACTGTAACTCCTGAAGCTAGTAAAATAGCAGTATTTAATAAAGGAATTTGGAAAGGATTAAAAGCTATAATTCCTACTGGAGGTCATGTTATTCCTAATTCAATAGTTGGAGATAAACTACTATGAA